TGAATCGAAATATCGCTGCTACGCCAAAACTCGGCGCAAAGAACCAACCAGATTGCCCCAGTGGATAAATAAGGAATACGGAAACAAAAACAGCGATTGGAGCAGAGAATGAAATTGCATTATAAGGCCGCAATTGAACAGACCGAGCAAGTTCAAATTGACGTAACATGAAACCTATTAGTGCAAAAGCCCCATGGAGAGCGACAAAAGTCCACAGACCGCCTAATTGACACCAACGAGTAAAATCCCCTTGCGCTTCCGGGCCCCATAGTAGCAACAAAGAGTGTGCTAAACTATTGGCAGGGGTGGAAACTGCCGCGGTTAAGAAATTACAACCTTCCAAATAGGAACTAGCCAATCCATGGGTATACCAAGAAGTTACAAAAGTTGTCCCTGTAAACCAACCCCCTAAAGCGAAATAAGCACAAGGAAAGAGCAATAGGCCGGACCATCCTACAAAAACGAAACGGTCCCTTCGTAACCAGTCGTCCATAATATCAAATAGATCATTTTCTTCTTTAGTAACTCTACCAAGGGCTATAGTCATAGTGATCCTCCTATTCAATTACTTCAACCATTTCCGAGCACCTCATATCACTTCCAAGGCATACGATAGTTTGATTATCTGTGGACGATTTCTTTCTCGTTCAATGCCCTTTTTCAAAGGTCTCGAAGATAGAAATTTTGCATTTTTATCTATGGGGTCACAACCGAGGTCGTGGTAAATCCATGAGTTTGATTCGATTAGTTTTTCTTATACTATAGAAATAAACATTTGAATTCAGCATTATTCCATGACTCCTATTTCAAAGCCTATCTTTTAAGGAAAAATAAAAATCAAAGTAACCCCTCTTTTCCCACTCGCTCTCTATTGCATGGGTGGAAGAACAAAAATTGGATTATGAAAAAAAAAAGAAAGATATTGAAAAAAAAAATTGACTTTCGAAATCAATTTTTATGTGTAGCGGAAAGGAGTTGCGATTTCTTCTTATTCCTATAGAACATCTAGTAACAAGAATATGAAATCGTAAATAGCGAAAAATTCTTGCCTTGCGCGGTCTAAGTCTAAGGAAATACAAAAAATCCGCTTATACAATTTCATCTACATCGAATTTATATATCAGAATAGTGGATAGAGGCATCATTCAAGGAGTCAGGTCTACTTACTTTATCTTTCTTTCCAATTTTATGGTGGGTTTGATAAGAACCCTTTTTGTTTTGTTTATAAATAATCGAAAAAAGAGTTTTTTATATAACCTGCTTGTTTTATTATAACAAGTCCTATATGAAAATGCCCGCTGAAGAGAAAATCTATCTGATTGTTTCTCAGCCAATATCGAATTTTAGAAAGAAAAAACAAGAATTTTCTTCTTTTTTTTATTAACATTAAGAAAAAAGAATATAATTTAAATGGAATTGGCAATATAATTTTTATGGACTTTTGAAAGAAAAAGGAAGAATTTTTTGCAATCGTTATTTCTTGCCTCTGTCATATCACGGAAACCTTTCGATTTGGAACGGGGAGAGATGGCTGAGTGGACTAAAGCGGCGGATTGCTAATCCGTTGTACAATTTTTTTGTACCGAGGGTTCGAATCCCTCTCTTTCCGCCCCCTCGGATCATTTGGGACTTTCGAATTGGAAGGAATTCTGACCCCCGGATTTTCTCATAGATAAATGTACGAAACAAATCCAATTTGTAAGAAAAAATGCCAAAAAAATTTGGATTTTTACTCCTCACGCCCAGGATTACGTCCTGGGTCATTAGATAAGAATCCAAAGATAAAGAGGGAAACAAAGAATATCACTACTGTATAAACAAAAAGTTTGAGAGTAAGCATTACATAATCTCCAAGATTTTTTTTTTAAGGAATAGATTACCCGTTTTTCCTTACCACACAGATCCACTAGGATGGGTTTTGTTTATTTTTACACCTAAAAATGCAAAAATCAATTCTTGAAAAAAAATTGCAAGAATTGATTTCTAATAAGCACTCTTATCAATATCAAAAATTAGGTTAGGTATTGTGTGGGTACCTAAAGGTACCTGCTCAACGTAGGTGCAGGGGGTGGGGTAGAAAGGCGGATCCCAATTTATTGCTGCAGCTATACATTCAATGTAGAAGAATTAGAATTTTAGAATCGAAGGTTCATAATATAAGACTTCTCGGCTTTTATTCATTTTTAGAATTTTTTTGGAATGAATACATCATTCAATTTGGCAGACAGGTAGTAAAGATTTCATCGAAAACTTACAGCAGCTTGCCAAACAAAGGCTAATAGAAAAAAGAGTATAGGTATGACAGGCATAAAATCCACGATTGGGTTGAAAATGGCATAAGCTTCGGGCAATTTGGCGAAGAAAAAACTAGTCGGATAAAGAACAGAATTAAAACAGATACAGGTTAAACTAAGTATATTAGGCATAACAAGCATTTCGTTCTTGTAGAGTAGATAATTGGATTTTGATTGAGTTATTTTTCTAAGGGAAAAAAGAAAAGGCGGGTTCAAAATCCTTTTTTCTTCGGACTTTCCCAAACGCAAAATACCTCCTTGTATTCGCACTCTCAAATGAGAATGGAAGAAATTCGACTTTCATATAATATCTTAATAGAATTCCATGTAATGATCAATGCATTTTTTGGATTCTATATTATCCGCATGTCTAGAATCCTAGCAAGAGAGTATCCCTCATTTTTTATGTAATTGAAGTGGGATTGACGAATAACAAATAAACATAATAGTGTTTATTAGTGTCGCATAAAACCAGAAATGGGGCGTGGCCAAGTGGTAAGGCAGCGGGTTTTGGTCCCGTTACTCGGAGGTTCGAATCCTTCCGTCCCAGATTTTTTCTGATGAAACGAAAGATGAAATCATATTGTACCCCACACGAGACAAAATAAAGTTTATTAAAGAGAATAATTATCTCTTATGAACTCTTAGATTAGATGCATTTCTAAGCATTCTTTTTCTTTCTCAGAAAACATAATCAAGTGTCAAGTCCAGTCAAATTGAATATCTTTATTTTCATGAAAAATTGGGTCTATCGGTCACATTCAGGATATGCCCCTACTACTACTCATTACTCATATGTACTCATTACTCATATGTGTTTTGAAATTCGAACTTCTTAGATAAACTTTATGCTCCATATCCATGAAGGGGCAATTCTTACATGATACATTTGACATCTAATGTGAAAGAAAAGAAGGACCCCCTATTTATTTTTCCCGAACTAAAGTAAGTAAATAAAAAGAAAATAAAGGGGGTATCCTAATTCTATATTTCATGGCCAGATTAAAGAATAGGAAGTTTTTAGTTTCAGCACAGGTCTTAAAACTTTTGACCAAGATCGGCTTGCGAAAAAAGAAAAAGGGTTTCTATTCTATGGATAGGAACTCCATTTTTGTATTTTTGATATTATCTGATTTGCAAATATCCATTTCTAAATCAAAGGAATGTGAGGATTAGAGAGAAATTCATATATTCTGTCTACTCGGCTTTCAAATTAATTGCAAAAATTTGAAACTTGACGTAAAACACTGTATAAAAAATGAGACCTATCCCTTTATGATAGAGATAGATTTTTGTTGTATTATATTATTAGTAAAAAAGGCCCCTCTTTGGTTAAGCGAAAACCATCTCGATCTGCGATTCTTTAAATATCCAGAATGATCCATTCTGGTAAGGATAAGGTAAGAACTGTTCGTTGGATAGAATGGATTCAAAAAATCATACTTCTCCTGATTTTTGATTTGGAGTTGCTTCTTTTAGGTAAAAGAAAGAATGCTATAAGTAAAAGCAAAGGCCTTAATTTGACTTTACACGAAATGTGTTTTTTTTTTACTTCATTTTTTTCCCTCTTTTGGTATTCGAGTCGAAGAAGTACGAGAATTCTATAACTACCAAAAAACTTTCAATCTTTTCATTGGAATAGTTTATTTAGTTAATAGTTAATTGTTTTTGTTATGGAAAAATATATTGCTAATCTAATTCTAATATAGTAATTAAATTAATTAAACTTTTTTTGAGGTTGATAGTTTATTTGTTGGAGAAGAGTCGATCCTTCGCTTCTCATTTCAGGATTGACCATCTCGAGTCCTCTGTTGAGGATGGAAATTCAATAAAAAATAAGTCTTAAGCAAACTTGTTTATTCGTCTTTTTCGAACTATGTTTCCTTCATATGATAGAATATGGGTTTAAATAAATTGGATCTTTGCGGAGTCTTCCCCGATAAATACTTATTTCTTTTATCCATATTTCTCCATAGATAGCAAGTTTGAATTAGTATACAAAAAACTAAACTAAACCAATGACTATTCATGATCCCATCCATATTGGATCAATTCCCTATACCACTTTGCAATGAAATTAGAGGAATGTTTGTTATGGTAAAACTTCGTTTAAAACGATGTGGTAGAAAGCAACGTGCGACTTGAAGGACATGATCGATTGTGGATTTTGTTATCCATCATTTTCCATAGTAATGAAAATGCTCTTGGCTCGACATAGTCTGTTCTATTCGTCCCGAACCAAATTTGCGCTGGGTTGTTTGTAAGTAAATAGTACACGATGGAGCTCGAGAGGACAGAATTGATTTTTTATCAAGGGAAAGAATCTAGGGTTAGTGAAAACTAATAAATTAGGCCAACTTTGTCAGTCTATCCTTAATATAGAAATCGAAAGGTTAAAATAAGAAGAAAGTCCAATTTTGGAAGATTGGAAAAACTCTTTCAATTAAAAGTCTATCAGAATCAATCGCCCATATTCGATTTCTATAGAAGAGGGAAATGCTTTATCGAAGGAAATAAGAAAAAAAGGGTATGTTGCTACTCTTTTGAAAGAAAAAAGAATAGGAATTCCCGAAGTAATGTCTAAACCCAAGGATTTCACAAATCAAAGATAAAGAATTCCGGAACAAGTAAACGCGATTTTCAATTGTCTCAACAATAGAATTGGATCAGAATAAGGAATAAAAGTCAATTCGTTCGAGATGAGACAAAGAAAAGAGTTTAGAGACGACTCAAAAAATTTGGAAGGATTTTTCCTTTTAAGTCTGTCAGTCAAAATTAACCAACTTGAGTCATGAGTATAAATGAAATTTGTTTTTTCTGTAAGGAAATTAATGCAAGTCATAGTCTAATTTCTATCTACTTGTATTATAGACAGAAATTCGAATCTTTTTCTCGAGCCGTATGAGGAGAAAACCTCCTATACGTTTCTAGGGGGGGCATTGTTTAGCTACATCTATCCCAATAAGCTGTCTATCGAATCGTTGCAATTGATGTTCGATCTCGAAGAGAAGGAAGAGATCTTCGAAAAGTGGGTTTTTATGATCCGATAAAGAATCAAACTTGTTTAAATGTTCCAGCTATTCTCTATTTCCTTGAAAAGGGTGCTCAACCTACAAGAACTGTTTATGATATTTTAAGGAAGGCAGAATTCTTTAAAGAAAAAGAAGGAACTTTGAGTTAATTGAAGAACTAAATGAATAAAAAAGTAGGAGAGGATCACTAGTATCCCTCGTTGTCTAATTATTTAGACACAATTTGCCTCTTTCTTAGTCCTATTTTTGACTGGATTTATGTCGTGCCAATCCAACATAAGCCCTTATTTTATTTATTTTTTCTATCTAATTTGTTTTCTTACCATTGTATTTCCATTGACAAAGGTCTATTGAACAAATAGAATTTGTAGATAGATAGGTCTCTTTATCCTCACTCCATATTAGGTTTTTCTGTCTACACTTCGCTCAAATGATAGGGTTGTCCCTCTTGCATGTACTCTCATACAAGATTTCTTTATATAAAGAAATCTAAATTGCTAAAAAAATGACAATTTTGCTATCGTGATTGGGGCCGCTCCTTTTTTAACCTTAGTGAAATTTAGCCGGACCTGTTCATTTTGGCATTTGAGTGTTTTTAATGGGCGATAAAATCTTTCTTTTAATGTTTTGCTAGTTCAATGTTTTGACAGGAGCGTGCGGTGTAATTCCATTGATTTTTGGGTTTCGATCGTATCTAAGATCCTATTTTATCTGGGTTGCTAACTCAATGGTAGAGTACTCGGCTTTTAAGTGCGACTATGATCTTTTACACATTTGGATGAAGCAACAAATTCGTCCAGACTCTTGGTAGAGTCTAGAAGACCACGACTGATCCTCAAGGGTAATGAATGGAAAAAATAGCATGTCGTAATAAAATCAATTTCTTATTTTTGATTTTTGGAATGGAATAAAAAATTCCGATTTTCTGGGTCTAGTGAATAAATGGATAGAGCCTGGCTCCAATTCTGGTAAAATAAAAAGCAACGAGCTTAACTTCTTAATTGAAATGATTCCCCGATCTAATTAGACGTTAAAAATAGATTAGTGCCTGATGCGGGGAAAGGTTGGGTTTTCCTATGAACGGACCCTTGATTTTTTCTTTTTTTTTTTAGAAATCCTAATTATTCTTGATTATAGATTGAAAAGGGATGTTATGGATTGAATGTGTAAAAGAAGCAGTATATTGATAAAGAGACTGGATTCCAAAGTCAAAAGAGCGATTGGCCTGCAAAAATAAAAGATTTGTTCTCTTTTGTAATTAGAACAAACATAAACTAATTGGATAGAAAAGGAAAAGATCTGTGGATTAGATTCCTTTTCTTTCCAGGGTTTGTATTAAAAAATGCAACACCCTGTTTTGACCATATTGCACTATGTATCATCATTTGAGAAACCGAGAAATGCTTCTTCTTTCTGATTCAAGTAGAAATACAAATGGAAAAATTGGAAGGGTATTCAGAAAAACAGAAATCTCGTCAACAATACTTCGTTTACCCACTTCTCTTTCAGGAGTATATTTATGCATTTGCCCATGATTATGGATTAAAAGGTTCCGAACCTGTGGAAATTGTTAGTTGTAATAACAAGAAATTTAGTTCACTACTTGTGAAACGTTTAATTATTCGAATGTATCAGCAGAATTTTTGGATTAACTCGGTTAATCATCCTAACCAAGATCGATTGTTGGATTACAACAATTTTTTTTATTCTGAGTTTTATTCTCAGATTCTATCTGAGGGGTTTGCAATCGTTGTAGAAATCCCATTCTCGCTACGAGAATTATCTTGTCCGAAAGAAAAAGAAACACCAAAGTTTCAAAATTTACGATCTATTCATTCAATATTTCCCTTTTTAGAAGACAAATTTTTGCATTTACATTATCTATCACATATAGAAATACCCTATCCTATCCATTTGGAAATCTTGGTTCAACTCCTTCAATACCGGATCAAAGATGTTCCATCTTTGCATTTATTGCGATTCTTTCTCAACTACTATTCGAATTGGAATAGTCTTATTACTTCAATGAAATCGATTTTTCTTTTGAAAAAAGAAAATAAAAGACTATTTCGATTCCTATATAACTCTTATGTATCAGAATATGAATTTTTCTTGTTGTTTCTTCGTAAACAATCTTCTTGCTTACCATTAACATCTTCTGGAACCTTTGTGGA